TTCCATTCGTTAGAACAGCTTCCATTGAGTCTCTGCACCTATCCTCTGTTTTCTTAACATCAAGATTTGGCTCAGGATTGCCCATTTTTAATTCCAGGGTTTCTCTGAATTTGGAAGTTATCACTTAGCAGGTTTCCATACCAAGGCTCAATCTAATCAAGTCCGTAGCGTCTACCAATTTCGCCATATCCCCTATTGTTTTATCTCTATTGAATGAACCATATTTGTCTCAATCCGAGATGATTTTATCATTGATGTATCCGCAATTCAATATGGATACATATATCTCGCATAGATATGCCCCCCCTTAATTTTTACATTGTTATTTTGAATACTGTAAGGATCGATATTCATTAGTTTTTTGATTCCTATCTTATTTTCTCCTTTTCCGAATGAAACCAAAGAAATGTCTCATTTTAATTAAGTTAAGAACTTAGTAATAAAATTCTATTTATATTATTAATACTAAACAAATACTAAAAATAGTATGACCCTTTGAATTAATTATATACTATAAAAATTATACTTCAAAAATTAATTTGATACTTAATAATAATAAATCTTAATAATTATTTATTATTATTAATTAAGTAATTTCATTTTAAGTATTATATAATATAATATTAAGAATAGTTAATACTTAACTTAAGTATTTAGTATTCTTACATATTAAAGAATATAAAACAATTTCAATTTAACTATAGTTATTAAAGTTATTAACTATATTCATAACTGAGATCCAAAATCTGGTAGTTTACTGAATTCCTATTCACTATTTCTATTTCTGTTATGTGAGCCTGCTTAGCTCAGAGGTTAGAGCATCGCATTTGTAATGCGATGGTCATCGGTTCGATTCCGATAGCCGGCTTTTTCTCGATTTTTCCATGATTGCTAATCTCTTCTCTCCTCTTCTTCCGAATGCTGAGTCATCAATCTATTATATCGTGTTAATTTGACAACTATGAATGCAAATTTTATTGAAGCAATTAGATCTCTACGGAACAAATTAAATCATAAAACTGAGCCTTAACTTCCTATACTATATATACATATACAAATATACAAAAAAAATGCGGATATTGATAGAATGAATTTCATTCGATTTTGTAGTACTTTGATTAGGATTAGATATTCTATTATTAGATTAGTTTAGTATTTTTAGTTTTACTTTGTTTATCTTTTAGTTCTAGTTCAGTCTTAATTTAGATTTATTCTGTAAAATAAAATTTCAATAAAATCAAAAAAGGAGTTTTTATGTCTCGTTACCGAGGACCTCGTTTCAAAAAAATACGCCGGCTGGGGGCTTTACCAGGACTAACTAATAAAATGCCTAGATCTAGAAATGATCTTAAAAACCAATTGCGCTCTGGGAAAAGATCGCAATATCGTATTCGTCTAGAAGAAAAACAGAAATTGCGTTTTCATTATGGTCTGACAGAGCGACAATTACTTAGATATGTGCATATAGCCGGAAAAGCCAAGGGGTCGACGGGCCAAGTATTACTACAACTACTTGAGATGCGTTTGGATAACATCCTTTTTCGATTGGGTATGGCTTCGACCATTCCTGGAGCCAGACAATTAGTTAACCATAGACATATTTTAGTTAATGGTCGTGTAGTGGATATACCAAGTTATCGTTGCAAACCCCGAGATATTATTACTACAAAAGATAAACAAAGATCAAAAGCTCTAATTCAAAATTATATTGCGTCATCCCCCCGCGAGGAATTGCCAAAACATTTGACTATTGACTCATTCCAATATAAAGGATTGGTAAATCAAATAATAGATAGTAAATGGATCGGTTTGAAAATAAATGAGTTGTTAGTCGTAGAATATTATTCCCGTCAGACTTGAACCTAATTGAAAATTACAAAGAAAGGTTCAGATAATTTTGCCCACACCACTTTGTCGAAGAAATAGATTTCAATTCTCGGAAGGACCTCGATTCGCATTTTGATCATTCACGTATTACAAGCGGATCCGCAGTAGGATTTTTTTATTTCATTTTTGTTCTTTTCAATATTTGTATTTTACGTACTATAGTAGTGTAATTAGGAATATAAAATATCTATCAAATAAAGAAAGGTCTTACTCTTAGAATAATGGTATCAATTGTTATTTGATTTGTGGTCGGTAAGGTCGGTGAATCAACAGAAACGGAAAGAGAGGGATTCGAACCCTCGGTAAACAAAAGCCTACATAGCAGTTCCAATGCTACGCCTTTAACCGCTCGGCCATCTCTCCTACTCTTATTATATTATTGACCAGAAACCGAGTGAATAGCGAGCCGTTCATATTATTTTATTGCAGTACAGGTACGACCAATCAAAGACCCTATATCCATAGGAATACAAATTTTGTTTTACTAGATCGTTAGTAATTCATGAATTGTCCCATAGATTTTTCTATTTTAATTGTATCGTGTATATGCGTTATGCAAACAAAACGGACAGTTCCTATATCTTACTCTATTTTATCATAGAATGATTATTCTATTTTTTTTCCTCTTTTCTTTGGATCATAACCAATTCAAAAGTAAAAAGAGTCTTTGGTTATTCAACTGATATAAAATTGGAATAGTTCCGTTCATAGACATACTGCATTGCATACTATATTTTTTTCGTAATTATGAAATTGGAAGGAAATCCAATCTTATTTAAATATTTCTATTTCATATTTATCCTTGTCCAAAAAGGAACAATTTGAGCAGAAGGTCCACATCTTTTTTTGTATAATTAGTCTATTTTTATGATATTTCGTACTACTGTACATGTACAATTCCTTTCTTTGCGGGATCATTTTCCCAAGGAAAATGGAAAGAATTGTAGAACGGATTGATAATTATGCCCAGATCTCAGAGAAATGGAAATTTTATTGATAAGACCTCCTCAATTGTAGCCAATATCTTATTACAAATAATTCCGACAACTTCAGGGGAAAAAAGGGCATTTACCTATTACAGAGATGGTGCGATTTGATTTTCTTTTCAACCCTCAGCGGTTCGGGATAGAAAAAAATTATTGAAATAAACCTACGCCCGAAGAAGGTGAAGTTTGGAGATAGAACAATTCCTTCCGTCGTGTATCCTCGATTGATGCAGCCTCAGATGCTTTCATTATCGATTTTAGTATTGAGCGAAAGGTTATACCTATGGGTTCTGGACCATGAGTCAGTCTTACTCCATTTAGTACCAATAGGCGCAGCATAGGGGAAGAAGCACTACTCCTAGGAATCAACAATACAAAAACTTTGTTTGTTATAAATTATATCCCTTTCCTTATTGGTATCGGGACTAACAAGAATGGTTGGGACAACAAGCATCCATCTCGTTCGTACTTTGGATACCCGTATAACCATCAAAGATTGTTGAAGTGACTAATTCCTGGAAATAGGAGGCGTTGAGAACAAAGAAATTGTTGGAGTTACCTCTTTCATCTAGTACTACTAATACGATTGGTGTTAAGAAAAAACCTCCTTCGGGAAGGCTGGCTAGAGATTTCTTGTAAAAATACTAGCCCCTGTCAGTTCATAATGAAAATAGTGAAATTTGGATTCTATAGATTATTTCCCTTGGTACTATGCGCAGAAGGGAGGAGCCGTATGAGATGAAAATCTCACGTACGGTTCTGGAGCGGAGATTCTTTGAATAGAAAGAACGACCGTAACGGATGTCGGCTCAATCCGAAGGAAATTATGCAGAAGCTTTACAGAATTATTATGAAGCTACGCGACCAGAAATTGATCCCTATGATCGAAGTTATATACTCTATAACATAGGTCTTATACACACAAGCAACGGGGAGCATACGAAGGCTTTGGAATATTATTTCCGGGCACTAGAACGAAATCCATTCTTACCACAAGCTTTTAATAATATGGCCGTGATCTGTCATTACGTGCGACTATCTCCACTATAGAAAGAAGAAAAAAAGATCAAATCAGCTAGTAAATACTAGAAAAAATAGGCTTTCTACATATGCATCGTCAAAAGCAACGATTTTTATCAGCTGTAGCGAGGAAAGAGACTTCATGAAAACCAAAATATGAAGAAATAGGTACGGCCATATACTCTATGGATAAAAAAGGATCGAATTGATAGAGAAAGCACCGTAAAGATCAATTAGCGAGTTATTAGGTCGATACAGTTTAAGAACTGCTTACTTATGTCATGATATGATATAAAAATTAGGAATCAACTTATGTAATAGAGTTGATTCACTAAAGTATTCAGCAGCGGTGTAGCATCAGATCCCAAAGATAGTAAGTTATTTTTTCTTGCAGAGGAAAGTCTTTTTCAAAGAGTCTATATGAAATGAAAACGAGATAGTTACCTTTTAGAAAATTCTAACGATATAGGGGAATATTTATTCCTCAGTTTTCTGAAGGTGGGAGAAAAGATAAAACTGATTATTGATCGCAATTAGAGTTTAAAACTTAATGTAATTAACTTCTTCTGGTTAACCCAAGAAAAAAATGAGATAGGCTTATGAGAAATCTAATTCAGTTAGGATAGGGTAGATTACTAAGATGGAACGCAAGCAAAAAGAATCGACTGCTGAGCCGTATGAGGTAGGAAACTCTCAAGTACGGTTCTAAGGGAAGGAATTGACCAACCTATTCCGACCGAGGAGAACAGGCCATTCTACAGGGTGATTCTGAAATTGCGGAGGCTTGGTTCGATCAAGCTGCTGAGTATTGGAAACAGGCGATAGCGCTGACTCCAGGTAATTATATTGAAGCACATAATTGGTTGAAGATCACGAGACGTTTTGAATTTGAATAAAACCACTCTCTCTTTTAATTTATTAAAATTTATTATTGGATCCATTAATAAAATAAAATAGATCGTTCCCATGAGAAGATCCAATCAAGAATTTCATTATATCTCTTCCTTCTAAAATATTAGATTTTATTTTTATATGGTATCTCATAAGGATAAACGATACGTATACAGCAATATAGATAGCATATAGCTAATAAAGCAAAGCTAATAA